CATCAGAAAATGAGTCCCCCTTGAACCCAGAATCGCTTTTCCTTGATATCGAACATAATGCATGAAAGGATCCTTGAAGACCCATAGAGTCTTCTGAAAAAAATTTCGGCACACTACAGGATGTTCTATTTTTCCATAAAAATGTGTTCGCTCAAGAAAGACTCCAGAAGATGTTAATCGTAAATAAGAAGATTGTTTACGAATAAAAACTAATACAAATTCGCATTCAGATACATAAGAATTATATAAGAACCAAAATAGTCTTTTATTTTCTTTTGAAAAAACGTAAATAGATTTCTTCGGAGTAATGAGACTATTCCAATTATAATATTCATGGAGAAAGAACCGCAATAAATGCAAAGAGGGAACATCCCGGATCCAGGATTGAAGGATTTGGACCAAGATTTCCATATGGATGGGATGGGGTATTAGTATATCTGACAGATAATTTAAATGCGATAATTTATCCTCTAAAAAAGGAAATATTGAATGAATAGATTGTAAATTGTGAGATTTTGGTATTTCTTTTTCTTCAAGGGAAGATACTAATTGCAGCGAGAATGGAATTTCCACAATGACTGCAAAACCTTCTGATATCATCTGAGAAAAAAAATGGGAATAAAAATAATTGTTGTGCCCAACGAATCGATTTTGGTAAGAATCATTAACCGAATAAATCAAATAATTTTGTTGGTACATTCGAATAATTAAACGTTTCACAAGTACTGAACTAGATTTATTGTCATAACCCCCAAATTTCACGGGTTCATAAAAAATCGAACTATTTAAACCGTGATCATAAGCAAATACGTAAATATACTCCTGAAAGAGAAGTGGATATAGAAAGTGTTGTTGCCGAGATCTATCTTTTTCTAAATATCCTTGTAATTCTTCCATTTACATTTCCACTTGAAGCAGAGGTAGGAAGCATTTCTTGGGTTATCAAATGATACATAGTGCAATATGGTCAAAACAGGGTATTCTGTATTCTATTATGTATATAGAATAGTAATAAAAAATATATACCCCGGAAAGGAAACAGGGAGTCCAATCAACAGATCTTTTTACTATCTTTTTCTATCGAATTGGTTTATCTTCGTTATAATTCCAAGAGGATAAAAACCCTTTATTTTTGCAACCCGATCGCTCTTTTGACTTTGGAATTAATTCTCTTTATCAGTATACTGTTTCTTCTACACATCCGTCTCTAATCCATAATAAGGAATAGTTAGGATTCATTAAAAAAAAAAAGAAAAAGAATCAATGGTCCACTCACAGGAGAACCCACCCTTTCCCGTATCAGGCACTAATCTATTTTTAACGTCTAATTAGATCGGGTAATCATTCAATTCAAATTAAGAACATAAGCTCGTTGCTTTTTGTTTTACCAGAATTGGAGCCATAGGGCTCTATCCATTTATTCACTAGACCAAACTGTGAATTTGTTTTGTCCCCTTCCCTTCCAAAACAAATTTTGGAATGATCCGGTAAGGATAAACTCAAAGTTCCACTTTAATTTTAATTTGTAATTTTATTAATAAAATAATAAATTTATTTTATTACGACATGCTGCTTTTTCCATTCATTACCTTTGAGGATCAGTCGTGGTCTTATAGACTCTACCAATAGTCTGGACGAATTTGTTGCTTCATCCAAATGTGTAAAAGATCATAGTCGCACTTAAAAGCCGAGTACTCTACCGTTGAGTTAGCAACCCGAATAAAATAAATAGGATATGTAGATACGATCGAAATTTAAAATCAATTGAATTGCACTGCACGACCCCATCAAAACATTGAACTAACAATCGAAAAGAAAGATCTTATGATCAATTATCAATTATAAAGACCAAAATAAATAAAAAATGTACAGATCGTATTAAAAAACACCAGATTACTATTACTATTACTAATAGAGATGCCAAAATTGTGACAGACCAACCTTTTTTTATCAATTTTTTTTATTTTCGTTAAGTTTTAAGTTAAATTAAAAAAATACATCTTATATGAATATGACAGTAAACCCGGCAATGCAAACCCATCATTCAACTGAAGTGAAATGAAAACCCAATATGGTAAAGAGATTTATTTATCTACGATCAATTATATTTGTTCGATACACCATTGTCAATATGAATGCAATGTTGAGAAAACAAATAACAAATTAAGTAAATCAAATAAGGATTTGTGTTGGATTGGCACAACATAAATAAACAATTTTGATGCAAAAAATAAGGAAGAGATAAATAAAAAATCTCGGGTTTATTCAATCAATAGAGGTACAATAAGCAAGATTAATCCCTTGTTTGTTGGTAGATTCCTATAACAAGAAAAAAGTAAATTTAAGTATGAATAGAGCAAGAAAAAGGCAAATTTTAGGTCAAAAATTGTAGGTAAATAATTACACAAAGATAGATATAGATATTATATTCCCCTTTATTTTTATTAATTTTTTTTGTTGTTTTTTCTTTTAATTAACTCGAAGTTCTTTCTTTAAATAATTCTGCCTTCCTTAAAATGTCATAAACAGTTCCTGTTGGTTGAGCGCCCTTTTCAAGGAAATATAGAATAGCAGGAACGTTTGAATAAGTTTGATTCTTTATCGGATCATAAAAACCCACTTTTCGAAGATCTCTTCCTTCTCTTCGGGATCGAACATCAATTGCAACGATTCGATAGATGGCTCATTGGGATAGATGTACATAAACAATCCCCCCCCAGAAACGTATAGGAGGTTTTCTCCTCATACGGCTCGAGCTCGAGAAAAAAAAATGATTTGAATTTCTGTATATCCTTCTGTATATAATGTCAAATAGTAAACACAAAATAATGAATTAGACTATGATTTGAGTCATTTTTTTTGTTCTTCCTTACAAAAAAAAGAAATTTCATTCGTACTCATAACTCAAGTTGGGTAATTCTGACAGAATTCGAAGGGAAATCCTTAGACATTTATTGAGCCGTCTCCCACCTCTTTTGTTTGTCTCATCTCGAATCTATTTTTATTCCTCATTCTGATCCAATTTTTGAGACAATTGAAAATAGTGTTTCCTTGTTCCGGAATCCTTTATCTTTGCTTTGTGAAATCATTGGGTTTAGACATTACTTCGGTGATCTTACTCCTTTCAAAAGGGCAGCAACATACCTTTTGTTTTTTGTTATTTCTTTCTATAGAAATGGAATACTTATAGATTATAGAAATAGAATACGAAGAATTGATTCCCCTGTGATACACTTTTTTGATCGAAATAGTTTTATCAATTCCGAAAAAAAAATGACTTTTTTTCAAACTTGTTTAGAATTTGAACCTTTCGATTTATTTTATATATTGAGGATATACTTACAAAGTTGGTCTAACTTATTGATTGATTGGCACTAACCCTAGATTCTTCCCCTTGATAAATGAATCAATCCTTTCCGCTCGAGCTCCATCATGTACTATCAACCTAATTTGTCTTAGGTTCCTAATGGAACAGAACAAACTATGTCGAGCCAAGAGCATCTTCATTCCTATAGAAAATGGTGGATGTAAAAATCCACAGCCGATCATGTCCTTCAAGTCGCACGTTGCTTTCTACCACATCGTTTCAAACGAAGTTTTACCATAACATTCCTCTAATTTAGAATTCCATTTAATTTCAAACCGCAATGGAATTTATTTAATATGTAATCATGAATAGTCATTGGCTCAACGGGCAGTATATAATAGTCCATACTTTCTACCTATGGATAGATACTTTCTCCCTATGGATAGATAAGTATTGTATTTATCCGGAGAAAGCTCAGCAAGGATCCAATTTCTTTAACTCGATATTCTATCATATGAATGAAACATATTTCTAAAAAAGACGTTTGCTTAAGACTTATTTACATCTCCAACAGATTGTTCTGGACGATCAATCATGAAGGATCCATTTTTCTAGAACAAAAAACTATAAACCTCAAATCCTTTAATTTAATATATTTCCAATCCCGGAACAAAATCAATTATTAGTCAAATAAACTATTCCAATGACCCCAAAAGGTCGTAAGTTTCTAGATAATATTGATTTATCATACTTCTTCGAGTACCAACCAAGAGTTCATAAAAAAATGTTTTAAAAAATCTCCGACTTCAAGATCATGACTGGAAGTATGTTTTCTAGTCATGACTAAACTGGATCTCTAATTCAATCACCAAGTCGACGCAATCACAATGAGTCGCTAAAAATTTTTAGCAGATATTTCATTCCCTAAGGAGACACAAATTTTACCATGTTCAATTGAATTATCAATTGGTTTTATTTAAAACAAAGAGGTAAATTGATAATCTAGTTTATCTGTTTTCATGAGTATGGAATAGAAGAGGTCTCGTGTAAGGCAAGATTAAGATCGTTATTCTTTCTTTCATCTGAAAGACCAAATCTGAATCAAGAATCATAGGAGTCTGATCTTTTCGTATCATCCATCATATCCAACGAACAATTGTTACTGGGGGTAATCATGGATATTTAAAGAATCAGAGATCCCTTCCACAGATCCTTTTCACTTAACCGAAAGGCCATTGTTATTGAAATACAACAATATAATAACAATAATAACAATACACAATATATATCATACATATAATATAGGCATAGCATAGGCCTTGTTTATTTTATATAGATTTTGTCAGGTTCAACAATTTTTCCATCAATTCCATAAAGTCAAGTTCAAGTATATGGAATATACGAATTTCCCCCCAATCACTACATTACATTGATTTACAATTATTTTCATTTGAGACATCTAAGATATAAGATAGAAAGAAATGGGATCCAGACAATTCGTTTCTCCTATTTTTTTCCCACGCCACAACTTTAGAAGTTTTAAGACCGGTGATGAAAGTGATGAAATTAGTACCACAAACTCCCGACTCTTTAGTCTCCACATAGAATGTGAAATTGGGATACCCCGTTTTTGACTTTAGGCCTTGTGTGGAAGGGAATAGAGATGCCTTTGTTTCACGCTTCAATTCAGAATGCATCATGTGGGAATTAATATTTCATGAATATGGGACATAAAGTTTCCCTAACTAACTTCAAAACGAATATGACATAGTACGAGCATATTCTGAATGTGAATGATAGACCCAAATTTTTTTTTTGAATTCAAAAAAAAAGACTTCCACCTGTATTTGACACTTGATTATGCTTGTGAGAAATCAAATGAATTCTTAGAATGAATTCTTAGAATGGATTCTTAGAATTCAGAACAAAAGGTTGTTCTCTTTAAGATTTTTCTGTTTTATGTGGGATACAATGCGATCCCATCTTTCGTTTCTGATGGAAACGATCTGGGACGGAAGGATTCGAACCTCCGAGTAACGGGACCAAAACCCGCTGCCTTACCGCTTGGCCACGCCCCATTTTTACCGGTTGGCACTAGTCAAGACTACTATTAGTATTAGTTATTCGTCAATCCCCCCCCCCAAAAAATACATAATACATAATAAATACATATGGGATATTTTGTTTGTTGCTAGGATTCAACACATGTAGATTAGATATAGAATCAAAAAAATTCATTGATCATTACATAGAATTCAATTAAGATAATGTATGAAAGTAGAATTCCTTATATTCTCATTTGAGAATGGAAGGAAGAATTTTTTATTTGGGAGAGTTCAAAAAAAAAGAATTTTGACTTGCCTTTTTCATTTTTCCCTTATAAAAATAACTCAATCAAAATTAAATTATCTAATCTACAAGAACGAAATGTTTGTTATGCTTAATATCTTTAGCTTAATCTGTATCTGTCTTAATTCTGTTCTTTATTCGAATAGTTTTTTCTTTGCCAAATTGCCTGAAGCTTATGCTGTTTTCAATCCAATCGTAGATGTTATGCCTGTCATACCTCTCCTCTTTTTTCTCTTAGCCTTTGTTTGGCAAGCTGCTGCAAGTTTTCGATGAAATCCTTAATACTTTGCCAAATCCATTCATGATTTATTCGATAAAAAAATTCTAAAAATGGATAAGATCGGCTAAGTCTTACATTATAATTATAAACCCTCGATTCAAAAATGGAAATTCTTGTATATTGAATAACCGCGGAGATGAATTTTGATCAGCTTATTTACTCGTTTACTCGTTCTGACCTTTCAGTGAGCAAGGAGTTTATTAGGTCTAGGTCCCCTACAATACCTAATTGTCGATATGACAAGAAATTTTTTGTAAGGAAGGAATCAAAATCTTATTACAAAGAAATTCGTAAAAATTACTTTCTTTTTCTTTTCAAAAAACTTCATTTTTTTTTTTATTTTTGGGGTGTCATGTCAAATCAAACAAAATAGTATATGTGGTGAAAAGAAAAAATAGGTAATCTATTCCCTTTTTCGAAAATGATCTTATCTTGGAGATTGTGTAATGCTTACTCTGAAACTCTTTGTTTACACAGTAGTGATATTCTTTGTTTCTCTCTTCATCTTCGGATTCTTATCTAATGATCCAGGACGTAATCCTGGACGTGAGGAATAAAAAAAGATATTTTTGGTTTTCTTTTAGTTTTTCTTTGTTTTTTCTCATTTTTTTCTTATTATTTTATCTATTCCATATATTTACTTTACCTATGAGAAAATCAAAGAATCGAAACTCCTTCGAAATCGAAAGTATCAAGTAATCAGAGCGAGCGGAGAGAGAGGGATTCGAACCCTCGGTACGAATAACTCGTACAACGGATTAGCAATCCGCCGCTTTAGTCCACTCAGCCATCTCTCCCAATTTAAATAAAGTAAAAAAATAAAGAGAAAGACAAAAAAAAAGAAAAGAAAATAAAAAAGAAAATAGAAAAAAAATGGAAGATATTAATTAATATTTTAAGTTTAAGAAAGACATTAGACATTAATATAATATTTTTTTTCTATTCTATTCTATTCTATTCTATTCTATTCTATTTAAGTTAAGTAGAATATTTATAAGTAGAATATTTATAAGTAGAATATTTATTTTTTTCTATTCATTTTTCTATTAAGGAAGATATTAAACATTATAATTATAACATTATTATTATAAATATTAAACATTATATTCTAATTATATTATAGAATAGGATAAAAAAAAAAAAATTAAAAGTTAATAATTAGAATCAGTAATAATTAGTAATTTGAATTATAATTCAAATTTAAGGAATAAAAAGAAATTAGTTCTAACTTCAATTTAAAGAAATTGAAATTAAAGTCAAGAAAAAAGTTAAAGGAAAGAAAAAAGAAATTAAAGATTTTATTTATTAGATATTAAATATTGTTTAAATTATTATGTATTATATATTAATATTTATTATAATATAAATTATAATATAAAATAAAAATATATATTAATATTAAATTATTAAGTAACTTTCAAGTAATTATTAATTATATTTTCAAGTTAATTATATTTTCAAATAATTATTAATTAACTTAATTTTAATTAAATAAATATATTAAGATTATATTAAGATTAAGTAAGTTAATTTAAGTAATTGTAATTAAGTTAGTAATTGTAATTAAGTTAAGATTTTTCATTTAAGTCATTTAAGTAAGTTAAGAATAAGTCAAGAACGATTTTAATCAGGAATTCCATTTAGATAATGATTCGAAACAGGTATCTCCAATAGAAAGAATACCTTACTTCTTTGATTTTGTACGAAAGGTTTATTCCCCCGGCCTGGTCCTAGTTAAGTACTGGCCGGGCCAGTACCTCTTTTTTTGTCTTAATGAATCATTGCTAGATCAAACGATTTAATTATGATTTGATATCAATCAAAAATACTTGGTATTGAAGCGAAGCAGCAACAACAGGGAAAATTTCTATTCCCATTCATTCCTATGATAATGATAGAAGTATCATTTTTTTTTATTTTTAATTTTATTGATTTTTCTTTTCTCAATTTAATTTATTACTTACCTTACTGGAAAAACTAAACTAAAAAAAAAAATACTAAAATACAATACATATATATAAATATATTATATTTTATAATATAATTATAATATAATATTATAAATAATATAAAAAATATAAAATAAAAAATAAACGTAGAATTTACATAGAATTTATTCTATTTCTAAATAAAAAATAGAATAGAAACATATTTCCACTTATATAACTTCGTTTACTTGTTCAAGAAACAAGCTTTATTTGAACAGTTGAGATCCAATTGACCCCAATTCATAATTTTTAAAATCTGGCAGTTGAAAGAGAAGTTGAAAAAAAAAGAATCATGTATGTGGAATTCATCTTTTTTTGTCCAGCTTCAATGACCCCCTCAGGCCGAGAATGCCAGCAATCCAGCAAAGGAAAAGTATAAGTATAACTTTGTTATTTAAATTTATGTATGTTATTTAGAAAAGCTTTGTGCTCTTCGCCTTTTAAGTCCCTGGCTGGCGGGACTAAATATGTGTCAACACTATAATTTTGATGCTATCTTGATTGCGTCTCACTCCTTTGTTCGACAAATAGTCCATTCATATACAATAATGTATATGTAGCGGGTATAGTTTAGTGGTAAAAGTGTGATTCGTTCTATTAACAACTTAAATAGTTAAGGGGTCTCTCAGTTTTTTTCATACTCCGATCAAAAACTTTATTTCTTAAAAAGGTTTAATCCTTTACCTCTCAATAGCATATTTGAGGAAGAACATACATTCTCACGATTTGTACCCAAAGTCCAATTAGAAATTCCATTTTTGAAATTGAATAAGAAAATTGGATTATGTATATGGAGTCGTGAAACATAATTTTTTGAATTGGATCAAGTCTTCCAATTGAATGAGTATGAATAAAGGATCTATGGATGAAGATACAAAAGTTTATTTCCAATCGTAACTAGATCTTCAATTTTGGTGTTGTAAAAGGGAAATTGAAGCCAAACAAGCTAGAAAAGGGTGGTTTTGGTTTACTAGAACCATCAGCATATTGTTTCAGCTCGGTGGAAACCAAATTCTTTTCCTCAGGATCCTGCGAGTGGAAATAGGGAACGAAGTAACTAGACTAGACGGATTTGGTATAATCCCTCTCCTCTAGAGGGATCATCTAGCAAGCGAGTAGTTTTGGATACATTCAGACAGAAAGGCTGACATAGATGTTATGGATCTAATTTTTTCTCTAGGAATACATCAATCTTCCATAAAGGAGCCGAATGAAATCAAAATTTCATGTTCGGTTTTGAATTAGAGACGTTAAAAATGATCAATCAACGTCGACTATAACCCCTAGCCTTCCAAGCTAACGATGCGGGTTCGATTCCCGCTACCCGCTCCATATTCTTTATTATGTATTATACATACATGCACCATCAATTTAGATATGCATCCTTTTTTTTATTCCCTAAAATATTTTCCGTGTCATCTTTTTTATCCGAACAAAAGAAAGTAAGAATACGAAAGAAGAAAGTAGGAATGAAAAGCGTCCATTGTCTAATGGATAGGACAGAGGTCTTCTAAACCTTTGGTATAGGTTCAAATCCTATTGGACGCAATTTTTTTCCATCTATTTTTAAAATGGCTATACCAAGAAACCTTTTTTGAATCATTCGAATCAGAACTATTTCTCAATGATTACTCTTGTACTAAGAATAGAATATACTAAGAATAGAAAAAAAGTGAGAAATTTATGTTTGTTCCTGAAGTAAAAACAGTTCGATCTGCTCCAGAATAGTTTCCTTCAAAAGGGATTCCGCTTCCTCGGTGAATGTCTTGGTAGAAGATATAATTTCTTGAAATTGAGGTTTATTCTTTTTTAAGTAGTTACGTAACTGAGCGAGAAATTTCTTTACCTGTCCAATTTCTAGCGGATCAAGATATCCATTCGCTCCAGTATAAATAGTAGCTATCTGTTCTTCCACCGCGAGAGGGTCTGATTGGGATTGTTTAAGCAACTCGCGTAATCGTTGACCTCTTGCCAATTGATTCTGAGTAGCTTTATCGAGATCAGAAGCAAATTGTGCAAAGGCTTCTAACTCTGCGAATTGCGCTAGTTCCAATTTTGATTTGCCGGCTACTTGTT